TTAATTAATTCTAAATTCTGAAAAGATGAATAAACAGACCCATATAAAAGAGACGCTATGAATATTCCGAAATAAGCTATACTGACTGAATAAATTGCATTTGTCACAAATTCATACCAATCCACAGAATAGTTCGAATTTTGATGTAAAAGGTTTATCGATGGGGTTAACCATTTCGATAATATATCCAAATCCATTCCTACTTGATTGAAAGGAATTCCTATGGACCCAACAAACAAAGTAAATAGGACCAATACAAGTAGAGGAAATAGCATAGTATTGTCCGATTCACAGGGATACATGGAAGTGTCTTTATTATCAAAATGAGTACTAAAGGATCGCATCAGATTTCGTATATTCCCATCAATTTGATATATCTTCTTCGAAAAAAGGGAAACCTTTTTATTATTATTCATTACTGAGAAAAGTACATTTTTGTTAACTGGTTTCGGTCCTTCTTTTCCCCATATAGATATTGAAGAGAACGAGCTATTTTTAGTGCCACTGTAATTTTGAAACCGAACGTGTAAATGCCCCTCAAAAGTAAGTAAATACATCCGAAACATATAAAATGCAGTTAATCCTGCTGTGGAACAGGCTATTATCGCGAAAATCGGTGAATACAACCAACTATCATTAAGAATTTCATCTTTGGACCAAAAACAAGCAAGAGGTGGAATACCGCAAAGAGAAAGTGTACCTAATAAAAAAGTAGTTTTTGTAATTGGCACATATTTGGTTAAACCACCCATAAGAACCATGTTCTGACTTTTATCTGGAGAATATCCAACAATGGGTTCCATTGAATGAATAATCGATCCGGATCCTAAAAACAATAATGCTTTCGAATAGGCATGAGTGATTAAATGGAATAAAGCAGCTCGATAAGAACCTATCCCTGGAGCTAACATAATATAACCCAATTGAGACATTGTAGAATAGGCTAAACTTCTCTTAATGTCTTTTTGAGCAAGAGCTAAAGTAGCTCCTAATAGTACCGTTATTATACCTAGCAAAGAAATGAGATTCATTATGCAAGGTATGACTGTGAAAAGGGGAAGAAGCCGAGCGACAAGAAAAATTCCCGCTGCTACCATAGTAGCAGCATGTATAAGAGCCGAAATAGGAGTGGGCCCCTCCATGGCATCAGGTAACCATACATGAAGGGGAAATTGTGCGGATTTAGCAACTGCACCAAGGAATAATAGGGAGGCACACAGAGTAGCAAATAAAGAATTGACCCCATTATTATGGATCAAGTTATTGAAGATTTCGAACAAATCCCGAAATTCCAAACTACCTGTTATCCAATAAAAACCTAAGATTCCTAATAATAAACCAAAATCCCCTACACGATTAGTTACAAACGCTTTTTGACAAGCATTGGCTGCAATTGGTCGTGTGAACCAAAAACCTATTAATAGATACGAACACATTCCCACCAGTTCCCAAAAAATATGAATTTGTATCAAATTGGAACTAGTAACTAATCCCAACATAGAAGTATTGGAAAAACTCATATAAGCAAAAAATCTCAAATATCCTTGATCATGAGACATATAATTGTCACTATAAATAAGAACCATGATTCCAACAGTAGTGATTAGTATTGACATAATAGAAGTAAGTGGGTCGATCAAGTGGCCGAACTCTAAAGAAAAATCATTATTGATGGTCCAAGAACATAGAAATTGATAGATAGAACTGCCATTGATTTGCTGAATAGACAGATCGGCCGAAAAAACCATAACTATACTTAGCAATGAAACACTAGGAAAAGCCCACATACGACGAAGATTTTTTGTTGCAGTCGGAACAAGCAGAAGTCCCCATCCTATTGACATAGTAACTGGAAGTGGAACGAAAGGTATGATCCATGCATATTGATATGTATGTTCCATAAGAAAATAAAACTTTTTTGATTCTTATTAATTGTTTCCGATTCACCAGCTCTTCTCTCTTTCGGAAGTCAAATAAATAAATAAAAATAAAGATAGAAAAGAACTCAAATAGGATTTTAAATTCTTAATTATTCCGATTCTTTCCCAAATATCGTATTGAATAAAAAGAAATTTAAATCAAGAAGTTACAATTGTTCAAATGACCAAGTCACTGGTTAAAACTGACCATTTAGTTATTAACTAAGATATTTATTAAGATAAAGAAAGAATATGAGATTTTCAATCATTCCACTATTACGGCGATTGATATCCATATAGTAAATAGTAAGGAAAAGGAATGACACCAAAAAAAGTAAAAGTACTCTATTGGGATATGGATCATAGAATCCGCCAATAACTCGACCCAATAAAATACTAGTTATTTTAGTTAGTTTATTCGGAGTCATTAATTAATTCATTGTAGAACTGATTGATTGGCTTCTATTCCAATAAAACAAACTTATGTTTATAGGAAATCCTATGATACTCGTCACTTCGCATAGAACTGAAATAAGAGATTACTAAAATTACCTTTATCAAGTAATGTATCGTTTAACATATTAACTACCAATCTCATTTTCATTTAAATTATGAGTACTCTATCCTCGAGCTTGATCAATTAATAGAAAAATTTTACATTATTCTTTTCTTAAATTAGGTAAGGATTCTTAAGCTTTTCGATTTATTCAATGTAAGACGACGAGATATAAATAGACTGAGATTGAGATATGAATTGGAACCCTTTTTGATTCTTATCAACAACAACCGGTTCGATTTCTATGGTAGCGGACCTCATAGACATAGATCGGAATGAAGATATGAAGGTACAAATTAGTATGAATTCTTCTTTCTTCGGGCATTGTATGTAATAGAGATGTGGAACAAAAAAAAATTCCTTTGAAAATCACATCGTTTTTCTTTTTTCTATTTCTTTTTTTATCCCTAGTGTACTCTATGTGATGCGCACGTATCTATATTTTTGTATGTTATGAAGGAAGTATACGCTATGGAATAAATATAGATAATGAATAGCAAGAACGATCCATTTTGAACAATACATGTCTTTCACATCCAACTATAAAAGTAACTTCTTTATTTTAAAATGGCGGTTCCAAAGAAACGTACTTCTATCTCAAAAAAGCGTATTCGTAGAAATATTTGGAAGAAAAAGGGATATTGGGCGGCGGTAAAAGCTTTATCTTTAGCTAAATCTATTTCTACCGGGCATTCAAAAAGTTTTTTTGTGCGACAAACAAGTAATAAAGCCTTGGAATAATCTGAATCGACATGACTCGATGAATTGGATGATTTATAAGATGAATAATTCACATTAACTAATGTTTTGAACTCATCTATATGAGATAGAACTGAACCGGCTGTTGTGGTATGTAGAATAAGAATTCTTCTGTATATTGGGTTCTAAGAACGATACTATTTCTTTTTTGTTGTTTGAAAAACAACAACAAAAAAGAAATAGTTAAACACAAAATACAAGGTTTCACTTTTCATTATAGTAGATTTTGATAATTCTCGAGATGGGGGTTGTTATTTCCCCCCCCACCCCCCCCCAAAAAAAAAATATTTTTTTTTTAGGAAGAAATTTATTCGATTATGTATCTCCAATAGTTATATATCATTAAGATTTTTGGAAAATCTGAAACAAGTATGAACGACAGTAGTAAAAATGAATGGATCCTTGAAACTAATTGATTGAAATATATATTTTAAGACTTTGCTTTGTAACTCTCCGAATCACTACATAGATTCCCTCTTGTTTCGACCCAATCAATAAAAACTCCCCGGATCCCCTTTAGGTCGATATTTATGTACGAAGAATAAGTCAATCTTCCTTAATCCAAAATAGATCCTATGTTTGGACCGTAGGATCGATCAATCTATTTTATATAGAATATACTTTATTTATAAGTAAAGTACATAGCGTAGAATTCCAATAGAGATTGAAACTCTTTTGTTTTATGTGCAGCCCAATACCTAATTGGTTCGGTAAATCCTCACACGAATTATGTATACAATGAGGATCCCAACCATTAATACAGTTTTGATACCAAACTATCTAAATATTTATAGAAATCCCTTGGATGTAGTTATCCAATTGTGATACATAAAAAATCCTATTTATTTTCTTTTGTTCAGTGAAAAATAAATATTTTTTCATTTCCGATCCATGAAATCAGATAAATGAGAAATGAATCATCAAAAAATGATATAAAAAAGGGACAATTCTTAGTTCTAGACCTCAACTGAGGACATAACCATCTAGTTCCAACTGTTCCAGAAGAACTTATACTACGTGAAAGCCTGTTGTTAAAAATGACACCATACCGGGATACTAAGGATTATTGAAGTTCAAATATTCATTTGAACGAGTCTTTATTCATCGATTCTAACGTTTCCTAAAATATATTGCATTGAATCTTTCAATCTCGACGATTGAACATCATATGGGCTATTATTATTTCGATCAAGCCGCCATGGTGAAATCGGTAGACACGCTGCTCTTAGGAAGCAGTGCTAGAGCATCTCGGTTCGAGTCCGAGTGGCGGCATCCTCTAAAAAGGACACATTAGATCCTATAATGAATTTAATTCGGAATTTACATTCCGTAATTGAGGGACCCCTCTTTTTTTTAATGATTTTTTTTTTATGATATTTGCGACTTTAGAACATATATTCACTCACATCTCTTTTTCGATCATTTCAATTGTCATTACGATTTATTTGGTGACTTTATTAGTCCATGAAATCGTAGGACTATGTGATCCGTCAGAAAAAGGCATGATAGCCACTTTTTTCTGTATAACAGGATTATTAGTTACTCGTTGGATTTATTCGAGACATTTCCCGTTAAGTGATTTATATGAATCATTAATGTTCCTTTCATGGAGTTTCTCCATTATTCATATGGTTCCTAAAATAGGGAACCATAAAAATGATTTAAGCGCAATAACCGCGCCAAGCGCTATTTTTACCCAAGGCTTTGCCACTTCGGGTCTTTCAACTGAAATGCATCAATCCGCAATATTAGTGCCTGCTCTACAA